GCGTCCAATAGGATTTGAACCTATACCAAAGGTTTAGAAGACCTCTGTCCTATCCATTAGACAATGGACGCTTTTCATTCCAAGTTTTTTCTTTCGCATTTGTTTTCCTTTCCTATTTCTATCTACTATTTGTTTTTGTTTGATAAAAATCGGAATGTATGTGAGAGAATTTAAGGAATAAAGAAACTTACATTTATTTACATTAACGATACGCGCATCATTATCATAATTAATATGGAGCGGGTAGCGGGAATCGAACCCGCATCGTTAGCTTGGAAGGCTAGGGGTTATAGTCGACGTCAATTCATCATTTTTAACGTCTCTAATTCAAAACCGAACATGAAACTTTGATTTCATTCGGCTCCTTTATGGAAGATGGTATAGAAGACGGACGGATTCCAAAATCTAAGCCATAAATGAAATAAAAAAATCGACGCATAACATCTATGTCCGCTTTTCTGTCTGAATGCATCCAAAACAACTCGCTTTCTAGACGATCCCTCTAGAAGAAGGGAATTTTAACAAATCCTTCTAGTTACTTCGTTCTCTATTTCTACTTGCGCGAATCTTGAGGAAAGAAAATTTTGTTTCCACCCGAGCCGAAACAATATGTCGATGGCTTTAGTAAACCAAAGCCATCGTTTAATAGCTATTTCGCTTCAACCTATACAAACAAAAAATTGAAGATCTAGTTACGATTAGAAGTACACTTTTGTATCTTCCTCCATGGATTCTTTACTCATACTCATTCAACTGAAAGTCTTGAATCAACTCAAAAAAAATTATGCTTCGCGATTCCATACTCCAATGTTAAAATTTATAATTGACCCTTGGGTACAAATCACGAAAATGTATATTCTTCCTCAAATTGGTTATTGAGAGGTAAAGGATTAAATCCTTTCTAAGAAATAGAGTTTGTAATCGGAACGGAATATGAATAAAACCGAAAGACCCCTTAACTTTTTAAGTTGTTAATAGAACGAATCACACTTTTACCACTAAACTATACCCGCTACATTGTGATTATTGTTTATGAACAGGCCTTTTGTCGAACAAGAGCATTATACGTAATCAAGAAAGGATAAGAACAAAATAATGAAATTATAGTATTTATGTGTTTTGGTGGGGAAACGTAATGAGATAGGAAAATGAAAGCCCATTGAAATATGAAATAAAGAGTTCCATCTTGTGTTGGGGGAATTTTTTAGTGGCAAGTCTGCCCGAAAGAACTATTGAAGTCATAGCATAACAAAAAATTTTCCAAGAATACATAGCTCTATTTTTTTTTTTCTTCTAAATCGATAAAATAAAAGGAAAATAAATAATCATAAGAAATGGCGTTTCTATCCTATATCATAGGAATAGCCCCTGTTCCTGTTGTTCTTGCTTCAATAACAAATTTGTTTTCAAATCAGATAAAAAAATTTCGCCAAGGATTCATTGGAACAAAACAAGAAACGGCCTGGCTGGGTACTGACCAGGCCAGGCAGGGGAATAAAATAAAGGACCTTTTGGATGAAATCAAAAGGGTATTCGGTATTCTTTAAAACTCTTTTTTTTTTTTCTATTGGAGATATTCCCGTTATCGAAATGGAATTAGAATTGCTGATAAACAGATAAAATTTGTATTTTTTGTATCTATATCTTTTTGTATCTATAGAATAAAGAAAGAAAAAGAAATACTTTTTCTTTACTTCATGGGTAACATAGTAATTATCCCTTTTTCAATAGGGAGAGATGGCTGAGTGGTCTAAAGCGGCGGATTGCTAATCCGTTGTACGAGTTATTCGTACCGAGGGTTCGAATCCCTCTCTTTCCGTTTCTTCTGATGCCTTAATATTTTCTTTCGAATTCAAAAAAATATCGAACCCCCTTTTTTTATCAGAGTTCAATATCTGGAATAGAGAAATTCATAAGAAATTTCATAAATCAAACAAAGACAAATCCCTTTTTTTATTCCTCGCGTCCAGGATTACGCCCTGGATCATTAGATAGGAATCCGAAGATGAAGAGAGAAACAAAGAATATCACTACTGTGTAAACGAAGAGTTTGAGAGTAAGCATTACACAATCTCCAAGATAAGATCATTTTGGGGAAAAGGGGAATAGATTATCCATTTTTATACCACATATTCGATTTTTACACCAAACCAATAAATGAAGTGGTTTATAGATAAAGAAATTCATTTCTAATAAGATTATTTCGGTGTCAAAATTCTCTTTCATACCCACAATTAGTTATTGTGGGGGACCCTAATAGGGTCCTTGTTCGCTGGAAGTGGAAGGTCAAAATGCAGAAATGAGATGATTCAGATTCATCGTGCCCATCCAAGAATTTCTATGTTTGAATCGAGGGTTCGTAATATAAGACTTATCCGATCTTATCAATTGTTAGAATCTTATTTTTGTTGAATAAATCATGAATATTTGTGGGACAGTATTAAAGATCTCATCGAAAACTTACAGCAGCTTGCCAAACAAGGGCTAAGAGAAAAAAGAGCACAGGTATGACTGGCATAAAATCTACGATTGGATTGAAAAAAGCGTAAGCCTCGGGTAATTTAGCAAAGAAAAAACTACTCGAATGAAGGGCAGAATTAAGACAGATACAGATCAAACTAAAGATATTAAGCATAACAAGCATTTCATTCTTGGAGATAATTGTATTTTGATTGAGTTATCAATATAAGATAAGGGAAAATTGAAGAAAGTGGACAAAAGAATCCTGCTTTTTTAACGTACCCAATCAAAAATCCTTCAATTCTCACACGAAAATAGAAGGAATCATACTTTCATACAATATCTTAATTACATTCTATGTAATGATCAATAAATTCGGTTTCGTTATACAACTACATGTGTAAAATGTAAAATCTCTAACGGATTTCGTAGACATTTCGGCGGGAATTGACGAACAACCAATACCGATATTAGTGTTTATTAGTGTTAAATAAAAATGGGGCGTAGCCAAGTGGTAAGGCAACGGGTTTTGGTCCCGCGACTCGGAGGTTCGAATCCTTCCGTCCCAGAGCATTCCGATTTTATCATAATCAAGATTGTTCTCTTTAACAATCTTCTATCTTAAGAGTGTAATGTTGAATACAATGTGATTCCTGTTTTTGATTTCTAATGATTATTTTATGAATCATATCTTTATTTCTTACAAATTGAATCGAGTGCCAATGACATGCAGATGTAACTAAACCTATTTGTGATCGAGGTAAGATGGGAACATGGATCCATGTATAATATAATTCTAATTCAAAAAAAAAACGGGAGGGGCTGTTCAGCGTATCCACGTTTGGCTCATATATTGGGGTTACTTACTTAGATAAACTTTACGTCCTATATTTATTTTATTTGAATTTTCAATGCTGCATTTTGAATCGAAATGTGAAAGAAAAGCCTTTATTTTCCCTTTTTTAAAGTAATATAGGGTACTATTTCTCTGTTGATCCCGAATTCTAAATTGTTTCATTCATAAAAAATGGGGTTAATAAAATGGAATCCTTGTCGAGACTTCTCCAGATAAATATCCACTCATACCCTGTAGAAAAATAAAGTATGAATTATTATGTTCCGATTGAGCCAATGACTATTCATGATTCAATATTGAATCAATTCCATACCGGTTCCAAACGAGAGGAATGTTATGGTAAAACTTCGTTTAAAACGATGTGGTAGAAAGCAACGTGCGACTTGAAGGACATGATCGGCTGTGGATTTTTATATCCATCATTTTTAGGAATATAAGGTGCTCTTGACTCGACATAATTTGTTCTGTTCTACTAGAACCCCTATTTAGTTTTAGTTGGGTTGTTAAGTAAATAGTACACAATGGAGCTCGAGAAGAAATGATTGATTCATTTCTCAGAGGCAGGGATCTAGGGTTAGTGTCAATCAATAAGTTGTTCCAACTTCGTAAGTATATCTTCGATATAGAAATCAAAAGGAGCCAATTCCAACAAAATTTCCTTTTGGATTTGAAACTTTTGTTGGGGTTGATAAAACTATTTCGATCAAAAGTGTATCACACGGGAATCAATCGTTCATATGATTCTTTGATAGAAAGAAATCGCAAAGGGTATGTTGCTGCCATTTTGAAACGATTAAGGATCACCGAAGTAATGTCTAAACCCAATGATTCAAAATAAAGATAAAAGATCCCGTAACAAGAAAACGCCATTTTCTGTTGTCTCAACAATAGGAGCCAAATCAAATAAGGAATCCAAAAAATCGATTCTAACCGAGACAAAAAAAAGGGTGAGAGACAGCTCAATAAATGAAATTCCAAGGCTTTAATTAAATTAAGGAGTTTCCTTTTAACTCTTTGAGAATTATCCAACTTGAGTTATAAGTACGAATGGTTTTTTGGGGGGAAGTGGGAAAGACGAAAAAAAACGAATCAAATTCTAATTGAATTGATTTGATGATTTTATGGATCTATTTGCCACTCTATAATATACACAAATTGGAATCATTCTTTCCCGAGCCGTACGAGGAGAAAACCTCCTATACGTTTCTAAGGGGGGCATTGTTCATCTACATCTATCCCAATGAGCTATCTATCGAATCGTTGCAATTGATGTTCGATCCCGAAGAGAAGGAAGGGATCTTCAGAAAGTGGGTTTTTACGATCCGATAAAGAATCAAACTTATTCAAATGTTCCCGCTATTCTATATTTCCTTGAAAAAGGCGCTCAGCCTACAGGAACCGTTCATGATATTTTAAAGAAGGCAGAGATTTTTAAAGAACTTCACGTTAATTAAACGAAATTGAATTTTTTTAAATAGAAAAAAAAAATAAAATTCAAATATGAAAATTAAAAGATGGGGTAGCTCCTAGACTAGCTTTGCGTAATTTTTTCTTCACTATTCCCCTTCCAGTTTTCTCCGGTTTCTTGCTCTATTCATACTTATCTTATTTACTATTTTTACGATATTTATTGCTCCCGTATGGCCTCATATTATATAAAAAAACTAAGGACAAAAATTTTTTCTATGTGATATGAGAGGAATCAAAAAAAGATCGAGTGAATAGATGAACTAAGAGGATCTATCAAATTTTGGGATTTCCCTGAATCGGGTGGTTTTTGTTGAGAACTCCAAAAAAATAGGTCGAGCTCACTTAATGTACCTTTATGGATATTGAATAACTCGAGATTTTCTTCTTAACTTTCCTTATTTATTTCTTTTTTCCGTGCAAACTTTTTTATTATCTATGTAGTGCCAATCCAACACAAGTCCTTTTTTTTTTATTTTTTATCTAAATGAAAATTTTTTTGTTTTCTCAACGTTCATATTGACAATAGTGTATTGAATAAATATAATTCGATCGTGGATAAATAGATCTATTTATCTCCGACCCATAAATAAGTTTCATTTTTGGCTTTACTTCATGCCGTGTAAATGGTGGGTTAGTTGAATTTCATTTGATGTGACACAAGAAGTCTCTTCGAAATGAACAAAAAAAGGGTGGTCTATAAATTTTTTATATTTATCTTGGAATCTATTCTATTTTCATTTCATCGGATCTGTTCATTTTGATGTTCATAATCTACTAGAATATAAAATAATTCTTTTTTAGATTTGTTATTTGTTGTGTTTTTAGTTCAATGTTTTGATGGGCTTTCTTTTTTTTTTGATTCCGATCGTATCTACACACCAAAATTACGTTAATTCGGGTTGCTAACTCAACGGTAGAGTACTCGGCTTTTAAGTGCGGCTAGAATCTTTTACACATTTGGATGAAGCAACGAATTCGTCCATACCGTTGGTAGAGTTTGTAAGACCACGACTGATCCTGAAAGGGAACGAATGGAAAAAACAGCATGTCGTATCAATGAAGAACTCTAAGAGCACTTCATCCTTACAGGATCAGTACAAAATCCTGTTTGAATTCTTAGAGCGGTACAAAAAAATAACTTCATGGTTGGGTCGAGTGAATATATGGATAGAGCCGCAAGGCTCTAATTATAGGGAAACAAAAAGCAACGAGCTTCTGTTCTTAATTCGAATGATTTCCCGTTCTAATTAGACGTTAGAAATATATTAGTACCTGATGCGGGAAAATGTTCTCCCATAACCATAATAAGTGGATTCTCTATTTTTTTTTATGAATCCTAACTATTAACTATATCCCTCTTCTAGAGTGGAAACGAATGTGTAGAAGAAACGGTATATTGATAAACAGAATTTATTCTAAAGTCAAAAGAGCGATCGGGTTGCAAAAATAAAGGATTTCTAACTATTTCGATATCCTAATAACAAACCAATTGGATGGAAAAAAAAAAGAGAGAATCCGTTGATTAGCTTATCTGTCTCCAAGGTATCTTTTCTTACTATATACCTTGTTTTGACTGTATCGCACTATGTATCATTTGATAGCCCAAGAAATCCCCAGCCTTTGGTTCAAATCTAATTTCAAATGGAAGAATTAAAAGGATATTTAGAAATAGATAGATCTCGACAACAAGACTTCCTATATCCACTTCTATTTCAGGAGTATATTTATGCACTTGCTCATGATCATGGTTTAAATGGATCGATTCTTTATGAACCTATCGAAAATTTAGGTTATGTAGGTTATGACAAAAAATCCAGTTCACTAGTTGTGAAACGTTTAATTACTCGAATGTATCAACAGAAGCATTTGGTTTTTTTTGATAATGATCCTAACCAAAATAAATTTGTTGATCATAAGAAGAATTTTTATTCTCAAATGATATCAGAGGGTTTTGCAGTCATTGTGGAAATTCCATTTTCACTGCGATTAGTATCTTCCCTGGAAGGCAAAGATATAACAAAATCTCATAATTTACGCTCAATTCATTCAACATTTCCCTTTTTAGAGGATCAATTTTCACATTTAAATCATGTATTAGATATACTAATACCCTATCCTATTCATCTGGAACTCTTGATTCAACTCCTTCGCTGTTGGATACAAGATGCCCCCTCTTTGCATTTATTGCGAGTCCTTCTCTACGAGTATCAGAATTGGAATAGTCTTATTACTAAAAAAAAAAAAAACTTTTCCGTTTTTTCAAATGAGAATCAAAGATTATTCTTGTTCCTATATAATTTTTATGTATATGAATGTGAATCCATATTCGTTTTTCTCCGTAAACAATCTGTTCATTTACGATCAACGTCTTCTAGAGCCTTTCTTGAGCGAACACATTTTTATAGAAAAATAGAAAATTTTATAGTAGTTTTTCGTAATGTTTTTCAGACCAACCTATGGTTGTTCAAGGATCCTTTCATGCATTATGTCAGATATCAAGGAAAATCCATTCTGGCTTCAAAGGGAACTCCTCTTCTGATGAATAAATGGAAGTATTACCTTGTAAATTTCTGGCAATGTCATTTTTACTTGTGGTCTCAACCAGATAGGATTCATATAAACCAATTATCCAACCATTCCCTCGATTTTTTGGGCCATCTTTCAAGTGTACGACTAAAGACTTCTGTGGTACGGAGTCAAACGTTAGACAATTC